GATTTCTTTCTTAATTAATATTAATTAATATTATTAGTAATAAATAGTAAGAAATCTAAAGAATGAATATATTAATTTATTTATAGATTCGATACGAGAGGGTCTAAAGCGGGTAGCGGGAATCGAACCCGCATCGTTAGCTTGGAAGGCTAGGGGTTATAGTCGACGTCGATTCAATTCAACATTTTGAGCGTCTCTAATTCAAAACCGAACATGAAACTTTGGTTTCAATCGGCTCCTTTATGGAAGATGGATAAATTCCTAGATCTAAAAGATGTTAATAAAAATTCTACCCATAACATCTATGTTAGCTTTTTGTCTGAATACATTGAATTCAAAAAGACTTGCTTTCTAGATGATCCCGCTAGAGTAAGATAATTGTAACAATCTTTCTAGTTCTTTCGTTCTTTATTTCTATTTCAAAAAAATCCTTAGGAAAAGTACTTTGTTCCCACCGAGCTAAAACAATATGTCGATGTCTCTAGTAAATCAAAGTCATCATTTAATAGCTATTTTGCTTCAATTTCTTTTCTATCAACTTAAAATGGAAGATTTAGTTACGGTTAGAAATAAACTTTTCTATCTTCAGCCATGGATCTTTAATTTATAATTATTTAATTGGAAGTATTAATCCAATTCACAAATTATGTTTCGCAATTTTCGAATCCAATTTTTCAATTTCGAGTTGTTCTTTGGATCTAAATCACGATAATTTCTATTTTTCCTCGAATCCGTCATTGAGAGGTAAAGGATTTAATCCTTTTAAGAAAAAAAGTTTTTAATCGGAATATAAATTAAACCGAGGGACCCCTTAACTATTAAGGGGGTTAATATAACGAATCACACTTTTACCACTAAACTATACCCGCTACAATATAATTATTGTATACAAATGGATCTTTTGTCGAACAGAGGCATTTCGCGTAATCAAAATAAATAGGATCCTAAACGAATCATGAAAATTAGAGTGTTAACTTAATTTTTGTGTTCGCGGGATTAAGATTAAATAACTAAAAAAAAAGCCTTTCTTTTTTCAAATCTGATAAAGGGTTTTATCTATCATTCGTTGTAACAAAAGTAACAAAAACGGGCTTGGAAAAGGGCCCGGCTAGGTATTTTCCTAGCCAGCCGGGCGTGGGAGTAAACGATAAAAGAAAGGACCCCTTCGATCAAAATGAAAACAATTGGATCCTTTTAGCTCTTACTTTATCTAACTGGAATTACTGATAAAAGTTATACACATCTAATCTATATAATAAAAAGATAGAAATAAAGCCTTTTTTAATCCTTACTTTATGTGTAATGTAACATAGTAATTGTAATTTTTTTTTCAATTGGGAGAGATGGCTGAGTGGACGAAAGCGGCGGATTGCTAATCCGTTGTACAAGTTATTTGTACCGAGGGTTCGAATCCCTCTCTTTCCGCCTCCCTCGATGACTTGATATTTGAATTTCATTTATCTTTCAAAATTTTCAACTCATTTTTTATTTTATTCTTCACGTCCAGGATTACGCCCTGGATCATTAGATAGGAATCCAAAGATGAAGAGAGAAACAAAGAATATCACTACTGTATAAACGAAAAGTTTGAGAGTAAGCATTACACAATCTCCAAGATCATATCATTTTTTGGGGAAAAGGGGGAATAGATCGTCTTTTTTTATGCCACATACCCTAATCCTATTTTGACATCAAGAAATGAAGTGCTTTCTAGAAATAGAAAAAATTTGGAATTTCTGAAAATTCTTTTGTCAGAAGAGTCTTTCATTACTATAAAGTATATTTCATATCCAAAATTATATATTCTCGAAGACTCTGATATTAATAGGATTAGTGTCTTTCGCCGGCAAATAAAATGGGGTCGTACTGGGGAAATGGGGTGATTTAGATTTCTCGCGTCAGGTCAATAGTTTCTTTGAATTGAGGGTTCATTATTATGAGACTTATCTGATCCAATTGATAGAATTTTCGAAATAAATCCTGAATTTTCTAGGATAATATTAAAGATCTCAGCGAAAACTTACAGCAGCTTGCCAAACAAAGGCTAATAGAAAAAAAAACAGAGGTATGACTGGCATAACATCTACAATCGGATTCAAAAAAGCATAGGCCTCCGGTAATTTGGCGAAGACAAAATTACTCGAATAAAGAGCCGAATTAATACAGATCAAACTAAAGATATTAAGCATAACAGACATTTTTTTCTTGGAGATAATTGCATTTTGATTGAGTTATTGATATGAAGTCAAAAGGAAGAAAGTAAAGTAGAAAAAATTCTTCTTTGTCTTTGAATTCACCCAATCAAAAACCCTCCCATTCTCAAATAGAATAGAAGAAATTCGACTTTCATACAATATCTTAATTGAATTATATGTAATGATCAATAAATTGAATTTTATTCTATAATATATACGTATAAAAATCGTAGTAAGAATATATTCTCTAAATTCGATATTTGGATTCGAATTGACGATCAACCAATACCAGCATTATTCTTTATTAGTGTCGAATAGAAATTAAAATGGGGCGTGGCCAAGTGGTAAGGCAACGGGTTTTGGTCCCGGTATTCGGAGGTTCGAATCCTTCCGTCCCAGCTCATATTCCATTCTAAATCTACATTTGATTAGAATAAAAAAAATAGAATAATATTCTTATAAGCATCTGTTTATATTTAACGGTCTAATATTGAATAGAATGCTTAATTTCTTTTTTTTTATTCTTCTCGAAATTATTAAATAAATCTTTCTTTTTTTTGACAAACTCGAGAGTTCAAATGACACGCGAAGGCGTCGGAATCCATCTGTAATCCAAGTAAAATAGGAATTGAAATCATAATTACAAGGATTTTCATTAAAAACGCGAAGGGGCCTTTTTTTTTTTATTTTTTTTTTTTTATTAGATGTTTATTTTCGTTCTATTGAGGAAAGTTATTTACTTAGATTCCATCTGATATTAAATTTTCACTGATGCATATCATATGCATTTTGTACGAAAGAACTCATCTTTCTTAAATCTTATTTTCTATTCTTTAAAGTTATTTTTTGGATCTAGGAGTTATTGGTACTATAATTGAATTCAAGTCAGGGGATTTCCTTCTTTCGTAAGGCTTGGTTAGGGGGCTAAAATAATAAAAAAGGGGAGGAAGAACTTATTTATTTGAACTTTTAGGTATTTCGTGTTTGACTCTAATGACTAATTAGAAATCTATGGAAGGGGTGGGAAGAATAGAGATAAAGAAATTCATTCATTTGATTTTTTTCTTTATATCTTTTATGAAAATCTTATAGAAATATTACTGAATATTAAGTTAAACAAAATATGAAAATACGTATATAAAACTAGGAAATGCATAGCCTATATGTATATATTAGTATTATTCTATGCTCCTATGCTTTATTTCAGTGCGAGTCATTTTACGTTGTGAAACAAAAATTTTATGATCTATTAAATAAAAAAAGCCAATTTCAATAGTTAACTATATTTATTTATAAGAGTAACAATTGTTTAATCTATCTGATAGATAGAAATCGGGACTCTTCTTTAGTAGCTATTTTATAAAATAAGAATCGAAACAATTAATAGAATAAAAACACTAAAATTGGGGTTACGTTGAAAAACCTCTTCAGAAAAATGTATATCCATCTATCTAGAAGCAAAGTGATAGAGTACTATGTATATGTAGCGAATGAACCAATGATTATTCACGATTCCATAATGGAATCAATTCCATACCGGTTCCCAATTAGAGAAGAAATGTTATGGTAAAACTTCGTTTGAAACGATGTGGTAGAAAGCAACGTGCGACTTGAAAGACACGATCCGTTGTGGATTTTTACATCCACCATTTTATATAAAAATGAAGGTGCTCTTGACTCGACATCATTTATTCTGTTTCACTACAAACCCCATTGGGTTGTAATGGAAATAGTCCATGATGGAGCTCGAGTAGAAAGTATTGATTCCTTTCTCAGGGGCAAGGGTCTATGGTTAATGCCAATCAATAAATTGTAACAACTTCGTAAGTATATCGTTGATAGAGAAATCGAAAGGGTTTCACGTTTCCAATCTAAAAGAAAATTTAATTTATTGGAATTGCAAAAATTCTTTCCATACAAAGTGTATCATAGGAGAATCAACCCTTTCTATCTATAACTATCTATAATTCTTTATTAGAAAAAAATCGCAAAAAAAGGTATGTTGCTGCCATTTTGAAAGGATTAAGAATTGCCGAAGTTATGTCTAAACCCAATGATTTAAAACAAAGATTAAAAGGATCCCAAAACAAGAAAAAATCTTTTCCATTGTTTCCATAATTGGACCATAATAAAAATTCAAATAGATTTGAAACGAAAGAAACAAAAAAAGGGGTTTAAAGACCACTCAAGAAATGAAATGCTTAACTATTTTACTTTGAGCCGTTTGAGAGTTATCTAACTTGAGTTATGAGTACAAATTATTTTTTTAAGGAAGTAACAAAAAAAGGGGGAGTTAAACCAGAATCTAATTGATTTAACCATTTTCTAGTCCCATTTGTGATTGTATGTAATAAGTCGAACTTAAAATCATTTTTAACGAGCCGTACGAGGAGAAAACTTCCTATACGTTTCTAGGGGGGGTTCTTTTTTACATCTATCCCAATGAGCCGTCTATCGAATCGTTGCAATTGATGTTCGGTCTCGAAGAGAAGGACGAGATCTTCGGAAAGTGGGTTTTTATGATCCGATAAAGAATCAAACTTATTTAAATGTTCCTGCTATTTTATATTTCCTTGAGAAAGGTGCTCAACCTACAGAAACGGTTCAGGATATTTTAAAGAAAGCGGAGGTTTTTAAGGAGTTTAACTCTAATCAAACTAAATGAAATGAATTAAGTAAATAAATACTAAAGAAAAGTTGTATAAAACTATATAGGAGTTACCATTCCCCTAAATTTTTTTTTTATCTTTTGCTCTATTCATACCAGTGAATTGTATAACAGTAAAATCAGAATTTCTTAATTTA